AAATTAATTAGATTAGAATATTTAGTGCTGGTTTATTTATCGGGCATTTTTGGTCGGGACTTTTAGGTTAAATGGATGATTGCATAAAATTGGTGTATGTATATATATATATATATATATATATATAATGTTGACGCCAATTTATATTACAACTTGTGGCTCACAGCGTTTTCGGGTCCTCCTTGGTTTAGGGGTTTGACAAGGATAACAGGACAAACCGAGCGTAGGGGGGTAGGGGGGTTTGACGCGCAAAAAATCAAAGGGGGCAGTATAATAGGATAGGTTAAACAAGAGATGTATATGTTATGCACTTGAAATAAATTAATGTAATTCTTAATTTATGTCTTAAAAGAATTAACTTATATTATCACATTCAAGGAAAATGTTCAACCTTAATTCAATTATTGAGCCTGCACTGTGAGATGCAAGATGAAAGGAAAAAGTTAAAAAATACCCTATGCATATAAAAGAACGCTCGGCTAGGTGGGTAACGAGGAGTATGTACTACACCATTAATCAAATGCCAGGATAAATAATAGTATGGGGAACATCATAATTATGTCCTTGAAATAACAACCAGATGCCAGTAATAGTTCATAATATGTAACTCCTATATATTAGTCCCTGATTCTATCATGCATGATATATATTTAACAAATAAGTTGGTGGTTTCTTACTACATTAATAATCTGATGTGAAATCATAGTTGGATTTTACAAAGAAAATGTTGAGGTCAATTTTTTGGGGAATAAATAAATTACTCAAGTTAAAATAACTTAAATTTGAGTCTTAATATTTATGCTTTATGCAATAACTTGGATGATAGTACTTGCTTTATGGTTAAAATATTGAGTTGGTGATAATACATATATGTACTAGTACATTAATGTAATATTATGCATAATATGTACTAAACCATAAAGGGTAGTACCCAGAAAATAGTTTAGTGTTAGAATACTGGCTTTGGGTGCCAGTGGTGGGAGTTAGAATCTCCTTTTTCTGGGCTCTAGGGGGGAGTTTAACCTCCGATCTTCGGATTACAAGACCGATGCTTTTGGACTAAGCTACTAGGGCGGGCTTATTGTAGTAATTTATTTTCTATTCATCCGGCTAGTGGAATAAGGATTAGGAATAGTGCGAAGTATAAAATGGATGCGATTTGTCCAATAGTGATGTATGGGTCTTCTACTGGTATACCTCCAATTCATGTTAGAATAATTATGTCTGCGACTAGGAGTCAAAATAGGAATTGTGTGATTGGGCGGAATGATAGTCCTTGGTGTTTTGAGGTGTGGAGCAGTGGTACTAGTATTAGTACTAGAATAGAAAACAGTAGGGCCAGAACTCCTCCAAGTTTGTTTGGAATTGATCGTAGAATGGCATATGCAAATAGGAAATATCACTCTGGTTTAATATGTGGTGGTGTAACTAGTGGGTTTGCTGGGGTGAAGTTTTCTGGGTCTCCTAGTAGGTTAGGGGAGAATAGTGCTAGGAGTGTGAGAGCTAGTAGTATTACTACGAAGCCAAGAAGGTCTTTGTAGGAGAAGTATGGGTGAAATGGAATTTTATCTGCGTCTGAGTTAAGTCCAATGGGGTTGTTGGATCCGGTTTCGTGTAGGAAGAGTAGGTGTAGAATGGTTATTGCGGCAAGGATGAAGGGTAGAATGAAGTGAAATGCGAAGAATCGTGTTAATGTTGCGTTATCTACTGAGAACCCCCCTCAAATCCATTGGACGAGTATATCTCCAATGTAGGGTACGGCGGATAGGAGGTTTGTAATTACTGTAGCCCCTCAAAAGGATATTTGTCCTCAAGGGAGGACATATCCAACGAAGGCTGTTATTATAACTAATAATAGGAGGACAACGCCAATGTTTCAGGTTTCTTTATAAAGATAAGATCCGTAGTATAGACCCCGGGCAATGTGTATGTAGATGCAAATGAAGAAAAATGATGCTCCATTGGCATGTATGTTTCGGATTAATCAACCGTAATTTACATCTCGGCAGATGTGGTTGACCGATGAGAATGCGGTTGAAATGTCGGAGGTGTAGTGTATGGCCAGAAATAGGCCAGTTAGGATTTGGGTAATTAAGCATAGTCCTAGTAGGGACCCGAAGTTTCATCATACTGAGATGTTTGATGGTGCTGGTAGGTCAACTAGTGCTTCATTAGCGATTTTGATTAAAGGGTGTGTTTTACGTAGGCTTGCCATTAGTGGTTCTTGTAGTTGAATAACAACGATGGTTCTTCAAATCATTGGTCTCGGTTAAAGTCTGAGTGAGAATTATGACTTACTTTATGTTTTTATTACTTATAGCTTTAGTTGTTGGCTTGGTTGCTGTTGCTTCTAATCCTACTCCTTATTTTGCCGCTTTTGGCTTAGTAGTTGCGGCGGGTGTGGGGTGCGGGGTTTTGGTTGGGCACGGTGGTACTTTTTTGTCGCTGGTTCTTTTTTTAATTTATCTAGGGGGAATGCTTGTGGTTTTTGCCTATTCAGCAGCCTTGGCTGCTGAACCTTTCCCCGAAGCTTGAGGCAATCGTTCTGTGCTGGGTTATGTGATTGTTTATCTTTTAGGGGTTGGGTTAGTGAGTGGGCTTTTTTGAGGCGGTTGATATGAGGGTTCTTGGGTTGTTGTGGATGGGTTGAAGGAGTTTTCTGTTTTACGTGGTGATGTGAGTGGTGTAGCTATAATATATTCATTGGGTGGAGGTATGTTGGTAATTTGTGCCTGGGTATTGCTTTTAACTCTGCTTGTTGTGTTAGAATTAACTCGTGGAATAGGTCGTGGGGCCCTTCGTGCGGTTTAAATAAGGCCTAGGGCAATAGCTAAGATTAGGGTTAATAGGAAAATAGTTAAATATGTTTTGATTATACCTCGGGTGGTGTCGTTTGTAATTTTGGCTGAGGTTATTTGTGCTAGTGCTAGGCCTTTTGGTCCAATGGTTTCAAGTCATGTTTTGTCTAATTGTGTAGCGATTGTTTGACCCATAATGAGTTTAAGTTTTGGTGGAAGTCGGTGAATAATTATTGGGAAAAAGCCTAATATGTTTGAGAAATGGTGTATTTTTATTGTTGGAGTAATTTTTACTTGTTTACTTGTCATGTTGGCGAGTTCTATGGCAGTTAGTAGGCCTAAAATTGTTACCAGAAGAGCTGTTAGTTTTATGGTAGTTGGTATTGTTATAACTGGTGTTTTTATTGGTAGTAAGTTTTGTGTAATAACAAGTCCTGCAATAATACTTCCTCAGGCAAGTCGTTTAATAGAATTAATCACTAGCGAGTTATTTTCATTGATTGGGGATAGTGGTATGAATCGTGGGGTTCCTATAGTTACAAAATAAACTAGTCGGAAGCTATATAGTGGTATGAATCGTGGGGTTCCTATAGTTACAAAATAAACTAGTCGGAAGCTATATACTGCAGTGAATGATGTGGCAATTAGTGTTAGGGTTAGGGCTCAGGCGTTAAGGTATGAGGTATTTAGGGCTTCAATGATTGCGTCTTTAGAGAAGAATCCTGCTAGGAACGGGGTTCCTGTAAGGGCTAGGCTGCCAATTGTGAAGTAGGTTGAGGTGGCTGGTAAAATATTAAATAAGCCTCCTATTTTTCGGATATCTTGTTCATCGTTTAGGCTGTGGATAATTGATCCTGAGCATAGGAAAAGCATGGCTTTAAAGAAAGCGTGGGTGCAGATGTGAAGGAATGCTAGTTGTGGTTGGTTAAGTCCAATTGTAACTATTATTAGTCCTAGTTGACTTGATGTTGAGAAAGCTACGATTTTTTTAATATCATTTTGGGTTAGTGCGCAAGTGGCTGTAAATAGTGAGGTTAATGCGCCTAAACAGAGGCAGGTTGTTAAGGCCAGTTGATTATTTTCTATAAGGGGGTGAAGACGGATTAGTAGGAAGATTCCTGCAACTACTATGGTGCTTGAGTGCAGTAGGGCGGATACTGGTGTGGGGCCCTCTATGGCAGAGGGTAGTCAGGGGTGGAGGCCAAATTGGGCTGATTTTCCTGTTGCTGCTAGAGCAAGTCCTATTAGGGGGATTGTTATATCAATATTTTTTGATAGTGTAAAGATTTGTTGAATCTCTCAGGAGTTGAGGTTTATTGCGAGTCAGGCCATGGTTATAATTAACCCAATATCTCCTACTCGGTTATAAATAACTGCTTGAAGGGCTGCTGTGTTGGCGTCTGCTCGCCCATGTCATCATCCAATTAATAGGAATGATATGATTCCCACTCCTTCTCAGCCAATAAATAATTGAAATATGTTATTGGCTGTAACTAAAATAATCATGGCTACTAAGAATATAAGTAAATATTTAAAGAATTGGTTGATGTTTGGGTCAGAATGTATATACCATAATGCGAATTCTAGGATAGATCAGGTGACATATAGGGCAATTGGGGTAAAAATTAGAGAATAGTGATCAAATTTGAAGCTGATATTTACGTCAAATGTTTGGGTGTTTATTCATTGTCAGTTTGTAATGATGCCTTCAGTTTTTAGGTTTAGGAAAATTATTAGGGGTAGTAGGCTGATGAAAAATGCGGAGCTGACGGCAATTTTTGTTGTTTTTGCTATATTAAAGTTTTGTTGGTCCGGGTTTAGTGTTAGGAATAGGGGAAATATAAGAATAAGGAAAATTAGGAGTAGTGATGAGTGTATAATTAAGGTCATATTAGCTTTCACTTGGACTTGCACCAAGAGTTTCTGGTTCCTAAGACCAGCGGATGAACTGTTATCCTTTGAAAGCGTGAGGAAGCCGTGGATTTTAACCACGGAGCGTAAGAATTAGCAGTGCTTACTATTTTCTGTTCTTCCTCGGTGAGTAAGGGGATTTTAACCCCTGTTTTCAGAATCACAATCTAATGTTTTATATTAAACTATACTTACAAAAGCATCATCCTCATATAAGTTCTGGTTTTACTACCAGGAGGAGGACAGGGAGCAAGTGAAGGGTTATTAATAGATGTTCTCGGGTGTGATATGGTTGGAGTCCTGAGATGTGGGCTGGTGTTGGGCCTCGTTGTGATATAAGGAACATATATAGAGAGTAGCCGGCTGTGATTAGTGTGCCTAGGCCTGTAAGTAAAATTGTTCAAGGGGATCAGTTGAATAGTGTTGTAATGATTATGAGTTCTCCTATTAGATTTGGTAGTGGTGGAAGTGCTAGATTGGCCAGGTTGGAGATGAATCATCAAACTGCGGTTAATGGAAAAATTACTTGTAGTCCTCGGGCAAGAATTATTGTTCGGCTATGTGTTCGTTCATATGCTGTGTTAGCTAGGCAGAATAGTGCTGAGGATACTAGTCCGTGTGCAATTATTAAAATAATTGCTCCTGAAAATCCTCATGGGGTTTGGATTAGAATTCCCCCTGCTACCAGACCCATATGACTTACAGATGAGTAGGCAATTAGAGATTTTAGGTCTGTTTGTCGGAGGCAGATTGACCCTGTCATGATGATGCCTCATAGGGCTAGAATAATAAATGGGTATGCTAGTTCTTTTGATAAAGGGTCAAGTATGACTATTATTCGCATTATCCCATAGCCCCCAAGTTTTAGTAATACTGCAGCTAGTACTATTGACCCTGCCACTGGGGCTTCTACGTGGGCTTTTGGTAATCATAAGTGTACTCCGTATAGTGGTATTTTAACTAGGAATGCAATCAGGCAGCCGGCTCATCAGATTATATGTCCTCAGGAGTTAAGTTGTATGGGTTGTGAATATTGAATTACCAGTATTGATAGTGTCCCTAATGAGTTTTGAAGAAGTAGTAAAGCAACTAGAAGTGGGAGAGATCCTGCTAGGGTATAGAATAGGAAGTAGGTTCCTGCATTAAGTCGTTCGGTTTGGTTTCCTCAGCGAGTGATAATAATTAGGGTGGGGATGAGTGTGGCTTCAAATATAATATAAAATATAATAATTTCTGTGGCGCCGAATGCTATAATTAGGAATATTTGTAGAGAAGCTAAGAGTGTGATGTATGAGCGTTGCCGGTTGATTGGTTCTGGGTTAATATGATTTTGGCTGGCTAGAATTATTAGTGGTAGTAATCAGCATGTAAGTACTAATAGTGGTGTTGATAGGGGGTCTGTGGCTAAGTATGGACTAGAGGAAGTTCACCCAGTCTCTGATGTTCATTTTAATCAGGTTAAGCTAATAAGGGCGATTAGGAGGCTATGTGCTGTTGTGGTTATTCATAGTCATTTATGGTGTGTCAGTCAGATAGTTGGGAATAATATGATTGTTGGGATTAGTACTTTTAACATTGTAGAAGGTTCAGGTTTTGTAGTCGGTCGGTTCCGTGGGTTCGGGCGGCGGCTACTAGTAATGCCAGGCCAGTGCTAGCTTCACAAGCGGAAAAGGCTAGAAGTAATATAGGGGCTGTTGAGAATCCTGTTGATTCAAATTGTAGCGCCCATAGGGCTAGTGCAATAAATAGGGATAATATTATACCCTCTAGACATAATAGTGCGGAGAGCAAGTGGGTGCGGTGGAATGCTAATCCTATAAGTCCTAGGATAAATGCTGAGCTGAAGCTAAAATGTACGGGTGTCATAAGGGAGGCATGGAATTAAACCATGATCTTCTGAGCCGAAATCAGAGGTCTTATTTTGGACTAGCTCCCCTATTCTGCTCACTCTAGGCCGCCTTGGGTTCATTCATAAATTAGTCCCAGGGTTAATAAGATTAGGACTGTTGTTGCTCAGAAGAATGTGTTTGTTGGGTTGTTAAGTTGATCTCCTCATGGTAATGGGAGGAGGAGGGCGATTTCCAGGTCAAATAGGAGAAATAGGATGGCCACCAAGAAGAAGCGAAGGGAGAATGGGAGTCGAGCGGATCCTAGTGGGTCAAATCCACATTCGTAGGGAGATAGCTTTTCTGTGTCTGGGTTTATTTGTGGGAGTCAAAAGGATACAATTGCTAGTAGTAATGATAGTGCGGTTGTAATTAGTAGAATAATAATAATTAAATTCATTATCTTTCCTTGGGGTTTAACCAAGACTGTGTGATTGGAAGTCACTTGTACTAACTTTAAATACTAGAAAGATTATGAACCTCATCAGTAGATAGAGACGTAAAGGAATAGTCATACTACGTCAACAAAGTGTCAGTATCAGGCGGCGGCTTCAAAGCCAAAGTGGTGTTCTGATGTAAAGTGATATTGGATTTGGCGTAGAAGGCACACTGCTAGGAAAGATGATCCAATAATGACGTGGAGTCCGTGGAATCCTGTGGCTACGAAGAATGTTGAGCCGTAAACTCCGTCGGCAATTGTAAATGGTGCTTCATAGTATTCTATGGCTTGAAGTGCAGTGAAATATAGTCCTAGTAAAATGGTTAGTGCTAGGGATTGAATAGCTTGTTTCCGCTCACCTTCTATGATGCTATGGTGGGCTCATGTTACTGTGACCCCTGATGCTAGTAATACAGCTGTGTTTAAGAGGGGTACTTCAAATGGGTCTAGGGGGGTAATTCCTGTAGGTGGTCAGCAACCTCCTAGTTCTGGTGTTGGGGCTAGGCTTGAGTGGTAAAAGGCTCAGAAGAATCCGAGGAAGAAGAATACTTCAGAGGTAATAAATAAGATTATTCCATATCGTAATCCTTTTTGTACTGGTGGGGTGTGGTGGCCTTGGAAGGTCCCTTCTCGGATGATGTCTCGTCATCATTGATATATAGTTAGGAGTATGAGAATTAATCCTAGAGTTATAAGTGTTGTTGAGTTGAAGTGGAATCAGATTGCTAAACCAGATGTTATTAGGAGGGCGGCGATAGCCCCGGTCAGGGGTCATGGGCTTGGGTCAACTATATGATAGGCATGTGCTTGGTGGGCCATTAAACGTTTTCTTGTAGGTAGAGACTTAGGAGAAGTACGAATACGTATGCTTGGATTATTGCTACGGCGACTTCTAGTAGTGTGAGCAGGAATAGTACGGTGGCAGTTAATATTGCTACTGCAGGTATTATTGGTAAGAGAACATACACGGCTGTGGCAATAAGTTGAATTAGTAAGTGTCCCGCAGTTAGGTTGGCTGTAAGTCGAACCCCTAGGGCTAGCGGCCGAATAAATAAGCTAATTGTTTCAATAATAATTAGTACTGGAATTAGGGGAACTGGTGTGCCTTCTGGCAATAAATGTCCTAGGGCTGCTGTTGGTTGATTTCGTATTCCAATAATTACTGTGGTGAGTCATAGTGGTACAGCAAATCCTATGTTGAGTGATAGTTGTGTTGTTGGTGTAAAGGTGTATGGTAGTAGGCCTAATATGTTAATTGTAATTAGGAAAATTATTAATGAGCATAATAAAAGTGCTCATTTATGTCCTCCTACATTTAATGGGAGTATTAGTTGGCTTGTAAATCGGTGAATAAATCATCCTTGAATTGTAGTAAGTCGGTTATTAATTCATCGAGATGATGGGGTTGGGAATAGTGATCATGGTAATGCGATTGCAATGGCAATTAGTGGGATTCCTATTAGGGATGGGCTTGCGAATTGGTCAAATAGGCTTGTTATCATGGTCAAGTTCAGGATTCAGTTTTGTGTTTTTCGGCACTTACTGGGGTTGCTTCATTTGGTGAGGTATGTTTTAAGATTTTAGTTGGAATGATGGTTAGGAAAATTAATCATGAAAATACTAGAATTATAAATCAAGGGCCTGGGTTTAATTGTGGCATGTCACTAGGGGTGGTCGGGAATCACCAATCTTTGGCTTAAAAGGCCAATGCTTTGTCCAGTATTTAGCTTCCTAGCGAAGCGTCTTCTAGTATTAATGAAGATCAGTTTTCAAAGTGTTCTAGTGGTACTGCTTCAACTACAATTGGTATAAAGCTGTGATTGGCTCCGCAGATTTCGGAGCATTGTCCATAAAATACCCCTGGTCGAGAGGCCATAAAGGAGACTTGATTTAATCGTCCTGGCACCGCGTCCATTTTTAATCCTATGGAAGGGACAGCTCAGGAGTGTAATACATCTTCGGCGGATACTAAGACACGAATTGGGGATTCTATGGGAATAACTATTCGGTGGTCTGTTTCTAGGAGTCGGAATTGGCCGGGGGCTAGGTCTTGGGTTGGTACTATGTATGAGTCAAAGCCTAGATTTTCATAATCTGTATACTCATAGCTTCAGTATCATTGATGTCCTATTGCTTTAATTGTTAAGTGGGGGTCATTAACTTCGTCTATCAGATATAGGATGCGTAGGGACGGTAGAGCAATTAGTACTAAAATAATGGCTGGGAGGACGGTTCAGACAATTTCAATCTCTTGAGAATCTAAAATATATTTGTCAGTCAGTTTGGTTGACACTATTGCAATAATAATGTATAGTACTATAATACTGATTAGAAGTACAATTATTAGTGCATGGTCGTGGAAGTGGAGGAGTTCTTCTATAACGGGTGATGCTGCGTCTTGGAATCCTAGTTGTGTTGGGTGTGCCATTAGGGCTTGGTTTAAGACATGCAGGAGTTTAACCTGCAAATTCATCTTGACAAGGTGATGTAATATACATTTTACTAATGTCTTTAAGGAAGTGACAGAATGGGTATGTGGCTGGCTTGAAACCAGTATATGGGGGTTCAATTCCTCCCTTTCTCGTTAATAATTTAATTGAGTTTGTACGAATGCCGGTTCTTCGTATGTGTGGTAAGGAGGTGGGCAGCCGTGTAGTCATTCTACATTTGTTGCTGTTATTTCTACGGATAGTACTTCTCGTTTAGCGGTGAAGGCTTCTCACAGGATAAATAGGAATATAATTACTGCTACTATGGAAATTAATGATCCAATAGATGACATTGTATTTCATAGGGCATAGGCATCTGGGTAATCAGAATACCGTCGTGGTATGCCGGCTAGGCCTAGGAAGTGTTGTGGGAAGAATGTGAGGTTGACTCCGGCGAATATAATTCAAAAGTGAATTTTTGTTCAGGTGCTATGGAGAGTAAACCCGGTAAGTAAGGGGAATCAGTGTACGAAGGCTGCTATAATGGCGAACACGGCACCCATTGATAATACATAATGGAAGTGTGCAACTACATAGTAGGTGTCGTGGAGAACAATATCTAATGATGAATTAGATAGAACAATTCCTGTTAATCCGCCTACTGTAAATAGGAAAATAAAGCCTAGGGCTCATAGTATTGGAGTTTCTCATTTGATAGACCCTCCATGAAGTGTGGCTAATCAGCTAAATACTTTAACACCTGTTGGAATTGCAATAATTATTGTTGCTGATGTAAAATATGCTCGGGTGTCTACGTCTATACCGACAGTGAATATGTGATGGGCTCATACAATAAACCCCAGGAGTCCAATTGCTATTATAGCTCATACTATTCCTATATAGCCGAAAGGTTCTTTTTTACCTGCATAGTAGGCTACAACGTGTGAAATAATACCAAACCCTGGAAGAATAAGAATATAAACTTCTGGGTGCCCAAAGAATCAAAATAGGTGTTGGTAGAGGATTGGGTCTCCTCCTCCTGCCGGATCAAAGAATGTGGTATTAAGGTTTCGATCTGTTAAAAGTATTGTAATTCCAGCGGCTAATACTGGCAGTGATAGTAGGAGAAGCACGGCAGTTACAAGAACTGATCAAACAAATAATGGTGTTTGGTATTGAGTAGTGGCTGGGGGTTTTATATTAATAATTGTGGTAATAAAATTAATTGCCCCTAAAATTGATGAGACACCTGCTAGGTGTAGTGAAAAAATTGTTAAGTCCACAGATGCTCCGGCGTGGGCTAAGTTCCCTGCGAGTGGTGGGTATACTGTTCACCCTGTTCCCGCCCCGGCTTCAACTCCGGAGGAGGCTAGGAGTAATAGGAATGATGGTGGTAATAATCAGAAGCTTATATTATTTATTCGGGGGAATGCTATATCTGGGGCTCCAATCATTAGCGGTACAAGTCAGTTTCCAAATCCCCCAATAAGCATTGGCATAACTATAAAGAAAATTATTACAAAGGCATGGGCGGTAACAATAACATTAAAAATTTGGTCGTCCCCTAAGAGTGATCCAGGTTGGCTTAATTCAGCCCGAATAAGGAGGCTTAGGGCAGTTCCTACTATTCCGGCTCAGGCACCGAATACTAGATAAAGGGTGCCAATGTCTTTATGGTTAGTAGAGAAAAATCAGCGTGTGATTGCCACAGGTAGGGTGGCCGAGTAGGTAGTGGGTTGTAGCCCCGAAGACAGAGGTTTAAGTCCTCTCCCTATCAGCCTTGTGGTGTAAAACATATTGGATTGCAAATCCAAAGTCGTGGATTAATACCCGCCGGGGCTTTTCCCGCCTTGTTGAGATAGGCGGCGGGAAAAGTAGATGGATGCTCGCTGGTTTGAGCGCTTAGCTGTTAACTAAGAGTTTGTGGGATCGAGGCCTTCCCATCTAGTGAGGCCTTAGCTTAATTAAAGTATCTTATTTGCAGTTAGAAGATGTGAGTTAATATCTTACAGGTCTTTATCAGGGATTAGAAGGTTTTCACTTCTACTTAAAGCTTTGAAGGCTTTTGGTCTGAATGTTAGCCTAAATCCCTAGGTAATTAGTGTTATAATAGTTGGGGTGGCTGGGAGTAATGTTAGGGTGGCTATAATAAATAGGGCCAGAGGTAGGGTGTTTTGGGTGGTTTTGGTTCGTCACAGGGTTGGTGAATTAGATATGTTTGGGGAGATGGTTAGTGTTATTGCGTAGCACAGTCGTAGGTAAAAATAGAGGCTAATCAGGGCTGCTAGGGCTATGGTTGTGGCGATGATTGGCATGTCTTGTTTGGTTAATTCTTGTAGAATTAATCATTTTGGTATAAATCCTGTTAGTGGTGGCAGTCCTCCTAATGAGAGAAGTACTAGGGCGGTGGTTGGTATTAGAATAGGGTTTTTTGGTCAGGCTGTTGCCAGTGTATTGATTTTGGTTGATATTAATGTTTTTAGTGTTAGGAATGCTGCGGAGGTTATTATAATATATGTCCCTAGGGCAATTAGGGTGAGTTGTGGTGCATATTGAATCACAATAATTATTCAGCCCATATGTGCAATTGATGAGTAGGCTAAAATTTTCCGTAGTTGGGTTTGGTTTAGTCCTCCTCATCCACCCACTAGGGTAGAGGTAATTCCAAGTAATGTTAATAGTAACGGGTCAATGGTTTGTGCGGTTTGGATAATTAGTGCGAAGGGGGCGAGTTTTTGTCAGGTGGATAGGATTAGGCCTGTTATTAAGTCTAGTCCTTGGAGAACTTCTGGTATTCAAAAGTGTATAGGTGCAAGTCCAATTTTTAGTGCTAGGGCTGTGATAAATATTGTGCTGGCAAATGGGTTTGATAAGTCATTGATGCTTCATTCTCCTGTTATTCAGGCGTTTGTTGTACTTGCGAATAGAATTATTGCTGCTGCGGTTGCTTGTGTCAGGAAGTATTTTGTTGTTGCTTCTACTGCGCGTGGGTGGTGATGTTGTGCTATTAAGGGGGTGATGGCCAGGGTATTTATTTCTAACCCCATTCAGGCTAGGAGTCAATGGGAGCTGGCGAATGTTAGGGTTGTACCTAGTCCTAGGCTGGATAATAGTATGGTGAGTACATATGGGTTCATTAGCATAGGATGGACTTTAACCGTCATGTTCGGGGTATGGGCCCGAAAGCTTTATTAGCTGACTTTGCCGTAGAAAGTAGTGTATAGGAAGCACCTGGAATTTTGATTTCCTGAGTATGGGTTCAATTCCCTTCTTTCTAGGAGCTGAGGGGATTTTAACCCCTGTTAATCACTCTATCAAAGTGGTCCTTGGGCGCTCAGGCACAGTTCCTTGTTTATAGTTGTGGGGGAAGTCCTGCAAGTGCAATTGGTAGGGCGGTGTGCCATAGTACAAAGGCAAGTGTTAGGGGGAGAAAATTTTTTCATACTAGGTGCATGAGTTGGTCGTATCGGAATCGTGGGTATGAGGCTCGCACTCATACAAATATAACTGATAGGAGTGCGGCTTTTGTTATGAGGTTAATTGTTGTTAATTCTGGAATGCCTGGAATATGTGAGGCTCCCATGAATAGGACGGCTGAAAGTGTATTTATTAGTAGGATATTAGCGTATTCTGCTAGGAAAAATAGTGCGAATGGTCCTCCTGCATATTCTACATTAAATCCTGATACTAATTCAGATTCTCCCTCTGTCAGGTCAAATGGTGCTCGGTTTGTTTCTGCTAGTGTTGAGATGTATCATATTGCGGCTAGAGGTCATGCTGGGATAAGTAATCAAATGCTTTCTTGGGTAATGTTAAATGTTTGTAGGGTATATCCTCCTGAAAAGATAATTACGGAGAGTAGGATGAGTCCTAGACTAACTTCATATGAAATTGTTTGGGCTACGGCTCGTAGGGCTCCGATTAGTGCGTATTTTGAATTGGATGCTCATCCAGATCCGAGAATTGAGTATACTGCTAGGCTTGATAAAGCTAAGATGAAGAGGATTCCTAGGTTGAGATCAACTATTGAGTGTGGTATTGGGATTGGGGATCATAAAATTATGGCTAGTGTTAATGCAAGTGTTGGTGTGGCTAGGAATAGGAATGGGGATGATGTAGATGGGCGTACGGGTTCTTTAATGAACAGTTTGACTCCGTCGGCGATTGGTTGTAGTAATCCGTAGGGTCCGACTACATTAGGCCCTTTTCGTAGTTGTATATATCCTAGTACTTTTCGTTCAATTAGTGTAAGGAAAGCCACTGCTAGGAGTACTGGTACGATGTAGGCTAGTGGGTTGACTAAGGTAGTGATTAAGGTGTTTAACATAAATTGGGGAGAGGATTTGAACCTCTGGTTAAAAGGGCTTAGGCCTTTCGCAATTATACCATGCTCTGCCACCCCAATTTATCCTTATCTTGGACAACTGGTTTTGGCTCTCCCTTTACTTATATTTATTTGTTTTCATAAATTAGGGGGGGGGCGTACTTTAAGTATTGGCCCCTCTTTTCCGATCCTTTCGTACTAGGAAAAGTAGCATTACAGATAGAAACTGACCTGGATTACTCCGGTCTGAACTCAGATCACGTAGGACTTTAATCGTTGAACAAACGAACCCTTAATAACCGCTGCACCATTAGGATGTCCTGATCCAACATCGAGGTCGTAAACCCCCTCGTCGATATGGACTCTTGGAGAGGATTGCGCTGTTATCCCTAGGGTAACTTGGTTCGTTGATCGGTCATTGATTGACCGGATCATTTATGGTCAGATGTTCTGTGGCTTAGAGATGTCTCTCTTGGTTTTAGGGTATTCCCCAATCCACTTGGAGGCTTTATTTTACTCCGTGGTCGCCCCAACCGAAGGTATAATCTCATTTACCACAAGGTTTAAAAGAAGGTTGCTTTTTATTGAGTTGCTTGACGTGGTTGAGTTTTTACCTTAAGCTCCAAAGGGTCTTCTCGTCTTGTATACTTATACCCGCTTCTGCACGGATAGATCAATTTCACTGACTTGAAAGGGGAGACAGTTAAGCCCTCGTTTAACCATTCATACAGGTCTCTATTTAAAAGACAAGTGATTGCGCTACCTTTGCACGGTCAAAATACCGCGGCCGTTGAACTTGTGGTCACTGGGCAGGCTGGACCTCTTATACTTGGTTATGTTGCAGGAGGCGATGTTTTTGGTAAACAGGCGAGGCTTTTGTTTGCCGAGTTCCTTCCTTTTCTTTTAGTCTTTCCTCTTAGTAGCACTCCAGTGTGGGGATAACGATGTTTGGTTGTGGATATTTCTTGATTTTTTTGTTGACCACACTACCCTCTTTTGTTGGGTTCGTTAATTACCAATGGTTAGTCCGGATTGGTTTACACTTGTGCTGGGGAGAAGGGCGGGCCTTCTTGTTACTCATTTTAGCATAATCTCTTCCATGGGGGCATGGGTTGGCCTATTAATATTAGGGGAGTAAGATTAATTATCGGGATAATAAATTTATTTCTGTCTGAGCTTTAACGCTTTCTGTTTAGATGGCTGCTTTTAGGCCCACTAGAACAGTATATTTTATATATTATGATCTTTATCCTCCTGTAAAGGTTGTGTCCTTGGTTAAAGGGGCTGTACCCCCTTTAACTAACTCTCATGTATTTCTCTTAAATCTTTATGTATTTGATTTGAGGCAAATGAGGCTGAACTTCTATTCATTTCATAGGCAACCAGCTATCACCAGGTTCGGTAGGTCTGTCACTTCTACCCGGAGCTCTTCCCACTCTTTTGCCACAGAGACGGGTTGGCCCTAATAGGCTGTCTCGGGGTAGCTCACCTGGTTTCGGGGTTTCAAACTAAAGGTCTCTTCGCTTGAATATACTGGCTAAATCATGATGCAAAAGGTACAAGTTTTAGTCTTTGCTTCTTAGTGCTTTTATGAATTATTTCACTTCTCTTTCAGCTTTCCCTTGCGGTACTATTTCTATTGCTTTAGTAGGACCTTTTCTGTCTCCCATACTCAGGTAAAAGAATGGTTTAGTTTTTGGTGTTATGTTATTTTGTTTTATTTATATTGTTAAGTTATAAAGTGGTTAAGCTAGCTGTTTGGCTCAGGGCGACCCAGTTTGCATGGGTGTCTTCTCGGTGTAAGTGAGATGCTTAACTAGCTCAGCCACACCCTGGGTTGGTCCAAGTGCACCTTCCGGTACACTTACCGTGTTACGACTTGCCTCCCCTTATGTATGCTATTGTATTAAGTATATTTTGGTGCGTTTTGCGGGGAGAGTGACGGGCGGTGTGTACGCGTCTCAGAGCCGGATTCAAAGAGACACTCTGATTCTCTTTTACTGCTAAATCCTCCTTCAAACACTGTTTCATAGTGCATATCCGTAATATTCTGCGGTAGAAAATGTAGCCCATTTCTTTCCATTTCATATGCTACACCTTGACCTGACGTTCTGGGTTGTGCCCATTTTGCTTACTTTTATTACCTTCACAGGGTAAGCTGACGACGGCGGTATATAGGCTGAGTTAAACTAGAAATGGTGAGGTTAATCGGGGGTTATCGGTTCTAGAACAGGCTCCTCTAGGTGGATCTGAGACACCGTCAGGTCCTTTGGGTTTTAAGCTGGTGCTCGTAGTACCCTGGCGGACATCTTATTGTAGTTAAATGTCTAAGTTTATGGCTAAGCATAGTGGGGTATCTAATCCCAGTTTGTTTCTTAGCTTTCGTGGGTTCGGGTAAGTTTATTAAAGTTACTTTCGTATATATAGGGCTTCTGACTTCTATGAAGCGTATGACGGCTAAAGGGCCATTTGACTTTATTTTTTGTTATCCCTAACCACCCTTTACGCCGTTGTATTATCAACTAGGGCCTCTCGTCTAACCGCGGTGGCTGGCACGAGTTTTACCGGCCCTCTTAGCTCTAACTGAGTCAAGTTTTCACTTATGGCTTAATGTTTATCACTGCTGAATTCCCTTGGGGGTGTGGCTTGGCCAGGCGTCTTGGGCTAAAATTATTTGTGCCTGATGCCCGCTCCTCGTCCCCGGGCGGGGGATTGTGGGCATATTCACTGGGTTGCGGAGACTTGCATGTGTAAGTTGAGCTAGAGCTGATAATAAGGTCGGGACCATGCCTTTGTGCATGTGGAGTCTTTTAAAACTCATCTTAGCAGCTTCAGTGCTATGCTTTAATTAAGCTACGCCAGC